TTATAACTTTTTTGGTAACAGAACTAAAGTACCATTTTTGATTTTGAAACTTTCAGAATTCTTATCTAAATAACATAAATAAAAAAAGTTCTATTTATTATTGATCAGTTCAAAACATTAGGCTGTGAATTAGATAGAACATATACCAAAAAACTAACTCATTTTTGAGTCAGTTCCGATTCATATTATTCCAAAGTTTTTTTATTTATTTGTTGGCACAAAAAAACTTTTTGAATTTCCGGTCGAAAGAGATTTTGATAATGAAAAGGCTTTTAATGCTGCCAAATATCCCTTCGTTTTCCAATAATTTTTACGAATACGTTTTTTTGACATAGAAGTACGTTTTTTGGGGACTGCCATTCAAATTACTACTCAATTGCTATAGTTGGATGTGAAAGACATCTATCTATCTATTTTATAGATGATACTACTAGCATAAAAAACAAAATTATGGATCCGTATTTGTGAAAATCACATAAAATATTTTGTTTTTTATTATAGTAGTACATAAAAATAGTAGTACATAAAATAAACTATCCGGACGAACAAAGAATTACTACTATACTATATCCGTGTATTCAAACTAGAGTATCAAATGTACCAAGGAAATCTGATAATGATAAACTAAATAATAAAAAAAGAAAAGGATTCTTTGGTCTATTTTCGGCGTGCTTCTAATAACTATTAATTTGTAATAAAATATATAAAAAAGTTAAAAAATACGAAATAAACATAAATCCAAAAACTAATAAAAACAAAGATTCATGTTTTTATTCTATTTAATGGGTCAAGCTAAAAGAGAGAATACACCTATAAAACGAAATATATTTTATTGAAATGGAATGGAAGACAATAAATAAGTTCTAGAATTATATTCTACAATTAACCCGTTAATGATTCCGAATAAAAAACTCATTAATGGGTCCTTTTTCTTGGGTGAAGTTATTGACCTTGGTAGTTCCTATGATTCATATCAAAATTAAGTACCCTTATTTGGTACAATTTTTTATACAAAAAAATTTTAATTGTCTATATCCGCATAAAGATCTTACTTAAAAAAAAAAAGTATTCACTTTTCACTAGTAACGGTTTGATCAATTGTAACTTCTTAATTTGCATATTTGACGGATTTGGTAAAGAATCAGAATAATTAAAAATATAAAAATGAGGTCTTGCATATCTTAATTTTTTTATTGAGTTCTTTACAAAAGAAATAAGATCTGGTGAATCGGAAACAATTAATTAATATTAATAATAAAAAAAGGGGTTTTATTTTTTTATGGAACATACATATCCATATGCATGGATCATACCTTTCGTTCCACTTCCAGTTCCTGTGTTAATAGGAGTAGGGCTTCTCCTTTTTCCGACGGCAACCAAAAGTATTCGTCGTATGTGGGCTTTTCCTAGTGTTTTCTTATTAAGTATACTTCTTCTTTTTTCAGCTGATCTGTCTATTGGGCAAATCAATAGCAATTCCATATATCAATATGTATGGTCTTGGACTATCAATAATGATTTTTCTTTAGAGTTCGGACACTTGATCGACCCACTTACTTCTATTATGTTAATATTAATCACTACTGTTGGAATTATCGTTCTTATTTATAGTGATAATTATATGTCTCATGATCAAGGATATGTAAGATTTTTTGCTTATATGAGTTTTTTCAATACTTCCATGTTGGGATTGGTTACTAGTTCTAATTTGATACAAATTTATATTTTTTGGGAATTGGTTGGAATGTGTTCTTATCTATTAATAGGTTTTTGGTTCACACGACCTGTTGTGGCAAATGCTTGTCAAAAAGCTTTTGTAACTAATCGTATAGGGGATTTTGGTTTATTCTTAGGACTTTTGGGTCTTTATTGGATAACAGGTAGTTTTGAATTTCGGGATTTGTTCGAAATATTTAATAACTTAAGTTATAATAATGATTTACATTTTTTATTTGTTACTTTGTGTGCTTTTCTATTATTTTCTGGTGCAGTTGCTAAATCTGCGCAATTCCCTCTTCATGTATGGTTACCCGATGCCATGGAGGGGCCTACCCCTATTTCGGCTCTTATACATGCTGCTACCATGGTAGCAGCGGGCATTTTTCTTGTTGCTCGGCTTCTTCCTCTTTTCATAGTTATACCTTACATAATGAATCTAATATCTTTAATAAGTATAATAACAGTACTATTAGGAGCTACTTTAGCTCTTGCTCAAAAAGATATTAAGAGAAGTTTAGCCTATTCTACAATGTCTCAATTGGGTTATATGATGTTAGCTCTAGGCATGGGCTCGTATCGAGCTGCTTTATTTCATTTGATTACTCATGCTTATTCGAAAGCATTATTGTTTTTAGGATCCGGATCCATTATTCATTCAATGGAAGCTATCGTTGGATATTCTCCAGATAAAAGTCAGAATATGGTTCTTATGGGCGGTTTAACAAAATATGTGCCAATTACAAAAACGGCTTTTTTATTAGGTACACTTTCTCTTTGTGGT